ATAGAAATTTCTATAGAATCTTTGAAAAAGACTTTCCTTCAAAAACAAAAGAAAAGACTTACTATCTTTGGGATCTGATCCTACACCGCTGCTCAAGACTTTAGTGGATCAACTCTATTACATAAGTTGATTCCTCATTTTTATCTCACATCATGAGATAATTATATATCCCATGATGACATAAATAGGCAGTTATTATTGTATCGGCCAAAACCCGCTAATTAATCTTTACGATGCTTCCTCTATCAATTAGATCCTTTCTTATCCATAGAAAAAGTAACTAGGCATATAAATTTCTTTCGACTTCTATGAAGTTTCTTTTTTTGCTACAGCTGCTAAAAATCGTTGTTTTAGACGATGCATATGTAGAAAGCCTTTTTTTCTAGTATTTACTATAAAATTGGATTTTTATTTCTATAGTGGAGATAGTCGCACGTAATGACAGATCACGGCCATATTATTAAAAGCTTGTGGTAAGAATGGGTTTCGTTCTAGTGCGCGAAAATAATATTCCAAAGCTTTCGTATGTTCTCCATTACTTGTGTGGATAAGACCTATATTATAGAGTATATAACTTCGATCATAGGGATCAATCTCTAGTCGCATAGCTTCATAATAATTCTGTAAAGCTTCCGCATAATTTCCTTCGGATTGAGCTGACATCCGTTACGGTCGTTATTCAATTGAAAGAATCTCCGTTTCAGAACCGTACGTGAGATTTTCATCTCATACGGCTCCTCCCTTATGTGCATAATGAGAATTATGCATGGAATCCAAATCAATTCAAATCTTCTCATTATGAACTGATTAGGGCTAGTGTTTTTACAAGAAATCTCTAGCCAACCTTACTGCAAGAGATCCTTTCTTAACATCAAAGGTGTTCGGCCTAAATAGAAATGATAACTCCTGCAATTTTTTTTGTTTTCAACGCCTCCCAATTTCCAGGAATTAGTCACTTCAACAGCCTTCGATGGTTCTACGGGTATCCAAAGTACGAACGAGATGGATGTTCGCTGTCCCAACCATTCTTTTTTTTTAGTCCCGAGCCCAATAAAATAAGGAAAAGGGTAATTTATAACAAAGTTTTTGTGTTGTTGATTCCTAGGTGTAGTGCTTCTTTCTCTATGCTACCTATTGGTACTAGTGGAGTAGGATTAACCCGTAATAGAGAACCTCTAGGTGTAACCTTGCGCTCAATACTAGAATCAACAATTGAAACATAGTATCTGAGGTTGCATTAATCGAGGATAGACGACAGAAGGAATTGTTCTATTTACATTACAAACTTCACCTTCAACAGACGTAGATTTCTTTACAAAATTTTCTCGAATTGCGTTTATTTCTCCTAACACTAAGAGAAACAAATAAATATGAAATCAAAAAAAAAAAAAAGAATCAAATCACACCATCTCTGTAATAGGTAAATGCCTCTTTTTCTCCTGAAGTTGTCGGAATTATTCGTAATAAGATATTGGCTACAATTGAAAAGGTCTTATCAATAAAATTTCCATTTATCCGCGATCTAGGCATAGGTAACAATCCATTCTATAATTCTTCTCATTATCTCTCGTAGGAAAATGATTCCACAAAGAAAAGAATTGTACAGTACGAAATAACATAAAATATAATTATAAAAAATAAAAAATGTTTGAACCCGATTCCATTTCATACTAATATAATAGAGTATTATATCAAGGAAGGGAACTATTACGATTTCATTGAAATTACAGATTCGAAAAACTTGATAAATTTGGATGGAATTCTGTTACAAACAAGAAAAAAGATCGAATCTATAGATGAAAATAGAATAACTGCCTATTTTGTCCTGTGTACATAGCAGGTATACAATAAAATAGAAAAATGTTTTCTAAATTTCTAATAGTAATAGAGGGGGAAGGGCTTTGTTATTGAGAACTCTAAAACAGGAATGTAAAGGAATTTTATAATTTTTATGGTATGAAATAATAGTATATATAGTATATATGATTTAAAGGTAAAGGTAATCCGTTAACCATAGTCTAAAAAAACGAGACCCGTGAATCAATTCATTCGTTCTATTTCTTTGATTTAATCCATTCATTTTATCCGTTGGCAAATATCAGAAAAAATAAGGAAACATCGTTTTCACAAACATGAATCTCATTTTTTTTATTTTTCCTAGTAAGAAAACATATTCCCGAGCCTCGAAGAAAAGATATTTCTTTGATGAAAAATTTTCTATTTTGATAGTTTTTATTTCTAATTTAATTAAAAAACATAGGTCATACCTATCGAATCATATATAATATAATTTAATAATATGAATGACTCGCTATTCACTCGGTTTTGGGGTCATAATCATTATGTAGGAGAGATGGCCGAGTGGTTCAAGGCGTAGCATTGGAACTGCTATGTAGGCTTTTGTTTACCGAGGGTTCGAATCCCTCTCTTTCCGAACCTTCACTTACTTGACCGATTTGACTAAAAACAAATCGATACCTTAGTTAGATCTTTCTTTGAT